CTATCAGATCCGATACTATAGTATAGTAAGAAAGAAATATATATATTTCTTTCTTACCATATCTATTATTATCTATTATTTTTAGTGTAGTGTATAAAGTTGTACTTTATAATAAAGCACAGGGACTTCGTGTCGATCAATCTACAATATTATCTTGATATATGTAATGTAAATATCAAGATAATATAATATATGGAATTTACATAGAACCAATTCTTTTTTTTTTTTATACATCTTTTTTTGATCAATATTAAAAAACTGTTTTGTCTTACTTTCTAGTTATAATTTATAGATTTCTTTTTATTTGCAATCTGAGTCTCGTGATCTATCGAAAGAATCAACGAAGGAAAAAGCATTAGCGGCATCTATTAAAGAGCCGTAATATTTTTTCTAGCATTCCTAAGAAAAACTGGATTGATCCATTGACAGGAGTTCTATGGTCACTTCTTCGTATTTTAAAAGGGAATAAGTATAATAAAATAATAAACCTCACCAATTTTTAATGCTTGAAACCCTGATAAAGTCAAAATGTAATTTCGAAAAAAAAAATAAATAAAAGAATTGGTAAGTGCGCAATATGTGACTCCCAAGTCAAGATCTTATTATGCATACTCTCTTGTTATACAACTACTATGCCTAATTTTTTATCATAGAAATCGTGTATACACTTAAAAAATTTCTTTTTGAGCAGGAAAAAGTAAAGTAAAGAGGGAAACAAAAAAGGGGGGGTCGGGCCTTCTTTAGTATCCATCTAAAACTAAAATTATGGGAAGAGCCCGTTCATTGAAATATAAAATTTAGGACGAATTTGGTTGGAATAAAATTCCAATAATCTGTATCCCTTTGCTTTCGAGATACAAATATGGGAATCCTGGAAATATCTCTTTGATTGAAAGAATTTTATTCATAAAATACATTACTCCACTAGAATCCAATGTAAGGTAATAAATGAAGATATTTTTTAAATAATTCAAAACATGTTGCAGAACGATCTAGAAAACAATTGATATGGTTTGATTCCTCAATCAATTCGTAGTACCTCTAGAGTCCACTTCTTCCCCATACTACGAGTGAAAGGGAAAAAGTAAAGACTACCATTAAAGCAGCCCAACCGAGACTTACTATATCCATGTGAATTATGTCCCCTATCTCTATGAAGGAATTATTCCATTATTGCTCATTAATAATAGTCGAATCAACGGCGCAGAGTCAAAAAGGGACTCTGACCGAACACTGTTGATGAACTAATCCCAATAACTTCTACTAAATTCCTATACGACTTTTAATTGGGAAAGACTAAACACAAGTAAAATAGGCAATGACACCTTAATGGAATGTTACGAATGGAACATATAGGAATAATAAGGCCTGTTCTTTTTGCCCGTTTTTATCTTTATATAAGTTAATTACTTTATATAAGTTAATTATACTCTCCATTCAGTCTAATATTGAATGTGAACGCTCATAAATTCTCGTGAGTCTGTATAGATATATAGTAAGTACTCTTATTATTAAGTATATTTAAGTATATGTATATAAAGGCTTTTCCGGTCTTTACACAATTAAACTGCTAATTTAATTAGATTTCGTATCTGGTCTATCCAACGGAATTCAAGACTTAGCCAGTATACACTACATTAGTAGTAGAATAGAGGAGAGGGGATCTGGAAGTCGTGATAGCCCTTCCACCATTAGAATCTTTTTAATCCTAGATGCAAAGATTTACTATAATCTTTTAGAAAACACCCAGGCCGAATGCACAATCCGTTTCTGCTGCCGGGGAAAAAGGGGTGAGTTATATATCAACAGAACATAATAAGAGATTTCGAGTCTTTTATTGATCAGGCGACACCCGGATTTGAACTGGGGAAAAAGGATTTGCAGTCCCCCGCCTTACCACTCGGCCATGTCGCCAAAATAATACAAAAAAAATAGATGGAAATTTTTCTGCTTAAGGTTGGATTACTGAACCACTTTTTTGTACTTGTATATTGAAGCCTTTTTTTATTAATTCTTTTCCGAAAATAAGGGCCTTTTTTTGATTTAATTTGATCCACTTCTTCGATTGATTCTATAGTATCTCAAAACACACAAACACAGTGCCTAAAAACTTTCCCTCACTTTTCTATTGAAAAGTAAAATGTGTATTTAAAAAAAACAAGTTGATGGCAAATTTGAACCATGAACTGTTGACTATTGACTCCTGGCTGCAAATTCATGAATGAGTCTTGGATTTGAATATCAAATTTTGTTTTCCTAATGACACAAGAAACTAAAAAATGATACATAACTAATCAGTGTTTATTCAGTATTTTTTATTTTCAATTTCTCCATTTCAATTATAACAATATAATTATAACAATATATATGGGTAGATGTAAACCCCAGAACATAAATTGTTACACAGATATCTAATTGGTTATCTTATTTATATATGTTGCTTATAGGGAATTCTCATAAAATTTTTGTGTTTCAAATTTGAATTTTCATGGAATAAAAA